CAAGGAAATCTTTTGTATAGACATTCGAACCACTGTTGGTCATATTTCTTTTTATCGAGAGATAGAAGAAGCCGTACAAGGGTTTTGCCGGGCTTGCTCATATAGTACCTAAGCTAAAAAATTCTATGATACCCGCGATAATTCGATTCGGGTTTCCCCGTCTCAACTAGTATTCTAATTCGTGAATTTCTCCGCTAATCAAGATCGAGGAAAGGCAGTCTTCGAATCACTGACTCAAATCCATTGTCGAATCCTACTCAACTGAATAGCGAGGTACTTATGGCAGAACGGGCCGATCTAGTCTTTCACAATAAAGCGATAGATGGAACTGCCATGAAACGACTTATTCGCAGATTAATAGATCACTTTGGAATGGCATATACATCACATGTCCTGGATCAAGTAAAGACTCTGGGTTTCCAGCAAGCCACTACTACATCCATTTCATTAGGAATTGATGATCTTTTAACAATACCTTCCAAGGGGTGGCTAGTACAAGATGCGGAACAACAAAGTTTAATTTTGGAAAAACACCATCATTATGGGAATGTACACGCGGTAGAAAAATTACGTCAATCCATTGAGATCTGGTATGCTACAAGTGAATATTTACGACAACAAATGAATCCTAATTTTAGGATGACTGATCCTTCTAACCCAGTCCATATAATGTCTTTTTCGGGAGCTAGAGGAAATGCATCTCAGGTCCATCAATTAGTAGGTATGAGAGGATTAATGTCGGATCCTCAAGGACAAATGATTGATTTACCCATTCAAAGCAATTTACGCGAAGGACTCTCTTTAACGGAATATATTATTTCCTGCTACGGAGCTCGCAAAGGAGTTGTGGATACTGCTGTACGAACATCAGATGCTGGATACCTCACGCGCAGACTTGTTGAAGTAGTTCAACACATTGTTGTACGTAGAACAGATTGTGGCACCATCCGAGGTATTTCTGTGAGTCTTCAAAATGGGATGATAACAGAAAGAATTTTGATCCAAACATTAATTGGTCGTGTATTAGCGGACAATATATATATGGGTTCACGATGCGTTGCCATTCGAAATCAAGATATTGGGATTGGACTTGTTAATCGATTCATAACCTTTAGAGCAAAATCAATATCTATTAGAACTCCCTTTACTTGCAGGAGTACATCTTGGATCTGTCGATTATGTTATGGCCGTAGTCCCACTCATGGCGACCTGGTCGAATTGGGAGAAGCGGTAGGTATTGTTGCGGGTCAATCTATTGGGGAACCCGGGACTCAACTAACATTAAGAACTTTTCATACCGGTGGAGTATTTACAGGCGGTACGGCGGAACATGTACGAGCTCCTGATAATGGAAAAATAAAATTCAATGAACATTTGGTTCATCCCACACGTACACGTCACGGCTATCCAGCTTTTCTATGTTATATAGACCTATATGTAACTATTGAGGGTCAAGATATTCTACATAATGTGAATATTCCACCAAAAAGTTTGATTTTAGTTAAAAATGATCAATATGTAGAATCAGAACAAGTCATTGCCGAGATTCGCGCCGAAGCATCCATCTTGAATTTTAAAGAGAGGGTCCGAAAACATATTTATTCTGACTCAGAGGGAGAAATGCACTGGAGTACCGCTGTGTACCATGCACCCGAATATACATATGGTAATGTTCATCTCTTACCAAAAACAAGCCATTTGTGGATATTATCAGGAGTTCCGCACAGATCCAGTATAGTCCCTTTTTCGCTCCACAAGGATCAAGATCAAATAAATATTCATTCTCTTTCTGTCGAACGAAAATATATTTCTAACCTTTCAGTGACTGATGATCAAGCGAGACATAAATTGTTTAGGTCGGATCCTTCTGGTAAAAAGGAGGGGGGGGTTCTTGATTATTCAGTACCTGATCGAATCATATGTAAGGGTCATTGTAATTTTATATACCCCGCTATTCTTGACGAGAATTCTGATTTATTGGCAAAGAGACGAAGAAATAGATTCATCATTCCATTACAATCGAATCAAGAACAAGAAAAAGAACTAATACCCCGTTCAGGTATCTCGATTGAAATACCCATAAATGGTCTTTTCCGTATAAATAGTATTCTTGCTTATTTCGACGATCCTCGATATAGAAGAAAGAGTTCGGGAATTACTAAATATGGGACTATAGAGGCGGATTCTATCGTCAAAAAAGAGGATTTGATTGAGTATCGAAGAACAAAAGAATTTCGGCCAAAATACAAAATGAAAATAGATCGATTTTTTTTCATTCCCGAGGAAGTGCATATCTTACCCGGAGCTTCTTCCATAATGGTACGGAACAATAGTATCATTGGAGTAGATACGCGAATTACTTTCAATATAAGAAGCCGAGTAAGCGGATTGGTCCGAGTGGAGAAAAAAAAAAAAAAGATTGAACTCAAAATATTTTCGGGGGATATTTATTTTCCTGGAGAGACAGAAAAGATATCCTGGCACAGCGGTATCTTGATAC